CGATGACCATCGCATTACAAATGCGATGCTCTAACCTCTGAGCTAAGCGGGCTCAGATAAACATAAAAGAAATTGTGCTGTGCATAGGGCTTTAGTAAACTACTGGAATCTTAGCTATTGCATATTAATAATTCATAATGTATTATATTATGAATTAATATATTAAATAGAACAATTAATATTAATGGAACGATACCATATATTTATATTATATAAATATAAATGATATATAAATGATATGATATATATATATAATAACAATTATAGAACGATATCGATATATAATATAATTTATATTGAAATAAAATTTTATTTTTTTTCATTTAGATTTGATCAATGATAGAATCATTTTTGGACTAAATGCAAATATTGGCCCTCCGATATATGAAAGAAAATAGACAAGAAATCAAATAAATAGGAGGAGACGAGACGGAGACACTTTCTATATATAGAAATGCATATTTGCATATCCATAGAATTCAAAGTAAACGGCTCCAGAATACATGAACGGAAGAAGGTTATGGCATCCCAATGAGACCTTAGTCTCAAAACAAAAAGGGGGGTATGGCGAAATTGGTAGACGCTACGGACTTGATTGGATTGAGCCTTGGTATGGAAACATACTAAGTGATAACTTTCAAATTCAGAGAAACCCTGGAATTAAAAATGGGCAATCCTGAGCCAAATCCTGTTTTCTGAAAACAAAAAAAAAAAAGGGGGTTTGGAAAGCAAGAATAAAAAAGGATAGGTGCAGAGACTCAATGGAAGCTATTCTAACGAATAGAGTTGACTGCGTTGATTGAGGAATCTTTCTATTTAAACTCCAGAAAGGATGAACCCATATACGTACATATACATAATAAAATATCAAAGGGCGAATCTTTATTTATTTTTTTTATGCAAAATTGAAGGATTCTTGTGAATCGATTCCAAGTTTAAATAAGAATCGAATATTCACTGATCAAATCAGTCACTCCATCGTCTGATGGATCTTTTAAAGAACTAACTAATTCGACGAGAATAAAGATAGAGTCCCATTATACATGTCAATATCAATACCGACAAAAATGCAATTTATAGTAAGAGGAAAATCCGTCGACTTTTTAAATCGTGAGGGTTCAAGTCCCTCTATCCCCAATAAAAAGTTCGACTTACTCCCCCCTTTTTTTCGTTTTTTCGGCGGTTCTACATTAGTTATGTTTCTCGCCCATTCTACCACAAAAGGATCGTGGGAGAAAGGTTTCTCTCTTATCACAAGTCTTGTGATATATAAAATATATGTGCAAATCAACATTTATGAGAAAGGAATCCCCATTTGAATCATTCACAGTCCATATAATTATTTAATTTATTAGTTAAACTTAACTAATAAAGTATTCTTTTTGAAGATCCAAGAGCAAGAAATTCCAGGGTCTGGGTAAGACTTTGTAATGCTTTTTTTAGTCTATTTAATTGACTTACATATACCCAACAAGCCCTCTAATCTAAATAGTATGGGGATGATGCATTGGGAAGAGTCGGGATAGCTCAGTTGGTAGAGCAGAGGACTGAAAATCCTCGTGTCACCAGTTCAAATCTGGTTCCCGGCATGTGGTTAATAATGTATACTTTTATAAATTAATCGAAATGGATCGGTATACATATTCGTTACTAGTCCAGCTCATGATACATATTTATCGTTGGTGTATCTCAAAATATATCCTTTTTGGTGTCTAGAGATATGCCCCATATTTTTTTAGGTGAGTAAGGAGCATATATAGTGAAAGAAAAGAATAGATTATGGTTCCTCTTCTTTTTTTTTGTTCATATGGTACCCCCTCTCGTTAAAAACGTTAATATATAAATATTCGAAAAGTGCAGTTTTTTATTTTTAGTTGGTTAAAAATTTAAAAGTCTAGAGGGGTAGAACCGTGGGAATAGACAAGATTCATTTCAGACACAGTACAAAAAAGTAATCCAATTCCTTTTCTTTGTATTTCATATTATATATTCTATTTCTTCACTCCCCCCTATGTGACCCTCTAGAACCCATATAAGCGATGTGCGCGGTACAAAGTTCATGTTGCAGAACTCTTTTGGTTCATTTTATTGGCCCGGCTCATCCGAAATAAATATATTCAAAATTGGGGAATATCGACGAAGCCCTATTTTTATTTTATTTATTTTGCGCATCCCTAATACGAATGAGAGTCCAATGACTCTGTTTGATCTAGAACAGAATGTAAAAATATTCCTTGAATATCTGGAATCGTAGAAGTGAGGATTAGTTTATTCAATGAGCATCTTGGATTTCATAGAAATTAGGGGCAATATAATCCTTACGTAAAGGCCACCCTATCCAACTTTCAGGCATCAAAATACGTTTCAGACGTGGATGATTATCATAAGAGATTCCCAACATATCATAAGATTCCCGTTCTTGAAAATCCGCGCTTTTCCAAATCCAGAAAACAGACGGAATTCTAGGATTCCGTCTTGGGGCAAATACTTTTATGCATAC